AAATTACTATAATTCGCCCTCTCCTACGGATCAATCGACATTTTTCACAAATTTTACGAACAGAGGCCCCGATTTTCATATTGGTCATTCCTTAACTAAATTCCGAATCTATTTATTGGAAGAAAATAAGTTTTCCTTACATTTTCAACTTCTAATTCTACCTCCCCCAAAAAAAGAATGTTGAAGTTGAAAAATAGTCTAATTAAATTAAATGACTTATACTTTCATTTTTTTCCGGTCGTATAGATAGAAAATAAGAGTACGTCGAATCTTTTCGGAAACATAGCCTCGAATCATATTTTCATTATATAAAAGAATCTGGAACATACCCTTGGGAAGTGATTCAGTAATTAAATCCTCATGAATCCTTTTTCTTTTTTCTTTCTTTTATTCCTATTCCAGTTAAAACCTCTTCACGCATTCACTAATGTATGAGGAGTGATATTAGAAACCTGTGATTTCTATCTTTTTTTTTAACAAAAATGGGTAGAAGTTTGTCATATAATTCGGATATCAGAAAGATTACCATATATAACATAAAACTTCTCCGCCGATTCTTTCTAATCGAGCCTCTCGATCTGTCATTATACCTCTAGAAGTAGAGAGAATTACAATCCCCATCCCTCCTAAAATTCTAGGGATTCGTTGATAATTAGAATATATTCGTAGACCGGGTGTACTGATCTGTTTTAAATTTAAAAAAGTTTTAGATGATCCTTTCCTATTTCTTGTATACCGTAGGGTTAAAACTAAAAAATGTTTGTCGCTTTCCCTATGTTTTCTGACGTTTTCAACAAAACCCTCTCGTAGCAGTATTTTCACAATGTTTTCGGTGATGTTAGTAAATGGTATTTGAACCGTTCCTTTTCTATTCATATTAGCATTTCGTATAGAGGTTATTATGTCAGCGATGGTGTCCTTACTCATGATAAACGAAAATGATTGTTGTCCCTTACTTTCGATATAATCAACATGCTCCTTTTTCTTTTTTTTTTTTTCTATTTCTATCTATTATTATTTATTTTATTTAGGTTATGAAATATTAATATGAATGAAATATTAATATGAAATATATATATAATAATTACTACAAAGGTATATGTGTCAGATAGAATCTATTAATTAATCTATTTCATTCACAAATAATATATCTATATAACGGTCTCGTCTTATAATACCTCGGGTGCTAATGAAACTATTTTAGTGAAATTTAACTGTCTCAATTCCCGGGCGATTGCGCAAAAAATTCGAGTTCCTTTTGGATTTCCTTCTTGATCAATGACAACCGCAGCATTATCATCATACTGTATTATTATACCGTTGCTACGTTTGAGTTCTTTACAAGTACGTACAATTACAGCTCTGATCACTTCGGATCTTTCTAAAGGCGTATTTGGTACCGCCTCCTTGATTACAGCAACAACAATGTCACCAATATAAGCATATCGTCGATTACTAGCTCCTATGATTCGAATACACATCAATTCGCGGGCTCCGCTGTTATCGGCTACATTCAAATGGGTTTGAGGTTGAATCATATCATTGTTTTTCTTTCAGTCCAAAGATTGAAGTAAAAAAAAATATTCTGTGTTCAAAAAAAAAGAAACCTACAATTGCATTTTTTTTCATCCTAAAAGACCTCTTTCCTTGGATTCTAATTATTATCCTGAAATAATGAATTGAGTTCGTATAGGCATTTTTGATGCTGCTATTGAAATAGCCTTTCTGGCTATATTCTCTGCGACCCCCCCCATTTCATAAAGTATTTTGCCGGGTTTAACGACAGCTACCCAATATTCGGGAGATCCTTTTCCCGAACCCATACGCGTTTCGGTGGGTCTTACTGTAACTGGTTTGTCTGGAAATATGCGTACCCATATTTGTCCACCCCGGCGGACATTTCGTGACATTGCCCGCCGCCCCGCTTCTATTTGTCTAGATGTGATCCAAGCGGGCTCAAGTGCCTGAAGAGCATATCTTCCGAAGCAAATATGATTACCTCGATAGGCTATTCCCTTCATTCTTCCTCTATGTTGTTTACGGAATCTGGTTCTTTTGGGGTTATAGTTGATGGTTGTTTCTCAATTCCATCTCTATTACAGAACCGTACATGAGATTTTCACCTCATACGGCTCCTCACGAATGAAGCGATTCAAAATTCAATTCAAATAAATGATTTAACCGATAAAATAATATACAATAATATACATATGTTTAATATACATATGTTTAAATTTAATGAATATTAATGAATAATATAATAGAATCGCGAGATTTTTTTGAGATTTAAGAGAATCTATTGGTCTATTGAAAATTTCTATATCTTGTTTATATATAACTAAATTATAGATTATAGATATATATAACTATATATGTATTCTTAATAGAATAGACAATTTTTATAGACAATTTTTGGTATCCGTATATAACTATATAATGTTGGTTTGTTATAAGGTTCTAACGAATCTTTATTTATTTTTTTTATCCTATCGGATTGGCA